CATGATCGAGTCGATCATAGAAAAGATTCTCTTCAAGCGAACCGGCCTATCCTCTGTAGGGGGCTTGCGCGGTGGTTGGAACAAAGACACATTTAATTGTAAATTCAAATGTGGCAGATAAGATAAAGTCATATATCTGCGCGGCCCAATCAATAGTTCAAGTCACACACTCCCATAATCCATTTTTTCGTCGGAGAATTCCCTTCAACTATTCGTGGATGTCAAATAAAATAAATAATCCAATTTTGTTAAGTTGAAGGGAAATATCCAAATACATGTCTTATTCTTTTAAATAATCCATATTTGTAGCAATGAAATACTATTGTTCCTCCCCCAAATGATAAATGATTGATTACAAATATCTATGATCCATATTCTCTATAAAGGACCGGAAATGCCTTGCTTACGTATCATTGGAAAGTGCATTAACATAAATACGGCAGTAAGAAGAGGTAATACAAAAGTATGTAAACTATAAAAACGAGTCAAGGTAGATTGTCCCACACTAGCACTTCCGCGTAATAACTCTACCAAAGACGATCCTATTACAGGAATAGCTTCAGGTACGCCTGTTACAATTTTTACTGCCCAATAACCAATTTGGTCCCAAGGTAAGGAATAACCAGTTACACCAAAAGATGCGGTCAATACAGCCAAAACTACACCTGTAACCCAAGTCAATTCGCGAGGTTTTTTAAAACCGCCGGTGAGATACACACGAAATACGTGCAGGATCATCATTAAGACCATCATACTTGCCGACCATCGATGAACTGATCGGATTAACCAACCAAAGTTAGCCTCAGTCATTATATATTGAACAGAAGCAAAAGCCTCAGTAACGGTCGGACGATAATAAAAAGTCATAGCAAACCCTGTCGCTACTTGGACTAAAAAACAAGTAAGTGTAATTCCCCCTAAACAATAAAATATGTTGACATGAGGAGGAACGTATTTACTAGTTATATCATCGGCAATCGCCTGAATCTCAAGACGTTCTTCGAACCAATCATAGACTTTATTGAGATAGGTAAACCAAGGGAACTCCCCCTCTGAGAACCGTATATGAGAATTTCATCTCGTACGGCTCAAACAGAAATAACCAAATACTGGTTGTAACGGAAACGGATATGTGTAATAGAAAGTTTGAAACTTCTTAACTTAATCCTCTGATTCCAATCTTCTATGAAGATAAGAAAAAATAGAAATCCGAAAGCTATTCTTTGTGGTTATAATGCCAAAATCTCAAGTCGGCTCACTCGTCTTTATCTTGATCGTTACAGGCCTCTTGAATATTCTATTTACTTCATTTTTTTCTTTTATTTTTGTTATTTTTTATTTGTGTGTGTAGTGTAATGCGACTTTACTGCTGTCTTCTTTATTATTTGATAGGAATTCTCTTGTTAAGACCCTACGAATCAATTCAAAAAAACCTCAGATTCATACCAGAACCACGATGATTCAAAAAAAAAACTTTAATCTAAGTCCAAAAATTCCCTGAGTAAGAACTGCTGGATCATCACTTATTCAATGAATAGATATAATGAAAAAAATCCAAAGAAGCGTTTGTCCTTTGATCAAAATAAAGATAAGCGGCGTCAGTTTGAAAGAATCAAAATCTTTCGATTTATTATAACTTAACTTCTAACTCTTTGAAAAAATTTTTTAAGTCCGGTTGCGAGGTCTAAATATTAAGTATGAATCATAGTTCTAATACTTTAGAATCTATTTTATATATTCCGTGCTCCAGATATTAGAATAAATATCCGACGGGGTAAAACCATCTCTATCAAGATGACAGATCCATTCTCTGTTCTGTACTATCAATAGGATCAATTATAACAAGTCACACACTCATATTCCGGAAATACAGAAACAAAGAAATTCCACGGTCGAACTACCAAATAAAAATGGACTGGGCTAAAAATCAAAGACCTAAATGCTTAACTTTACTTTCTATTGAAAAGCTAGTTAGTCGGTTCTTGTGAATCTAATTCATAGAAATTCCGTCCAGTAAAATGGACGAATTATAAATCTCCAAAATAATCGATAGAAATATCGCAAATAGAGCCATTGCAACACCCATCAAAGGAGTAGTTCCCCACCCCGGAGCTACTTTACCATATTCTGAATTCAATGGTTTCAATAAATCCCCTACAACAGTTCGTCTTGGACCAGATCTAGAACTACCCTCAACGGTTTGTGTAGCCATAAATCCTATTTTTTATTCATTGAGATCTGTTGACTTTGTATACCATTCCGCTGTAAATAAAGGATCTTATCCTAGATCCATTGTGGTCTTGAAATTATATAATAATGGAAACAGCAACCCTAGTTGCCATCTCTATCTCTGGTTTACTTGTAAGTTTTACTGGGTATGCCTTATATACTGCTTTTGGGCAACCCTCTCAACAACTAAGAGATCCATTCGAAGAACATGGGGACTAGTTGAAGTAATGAGCCTACCAATATTGGGATATTGGGAGGCTCATTACTTCAA